GGCTACGGTTTACATAATCGAAAGAGATACGCCGGGTTCCGCCTCTGATTCTGCGCCGCACCAAGTACAAGACGGATCTGACACCGAAAACCCTTCTGAAGGATATTCTGCCGAAGACTCTTCTCGGCGAGAAGAAGCATACTTGGCCGATCAGTCTGCTCTCTCGAGCGAAGTAGGATCTACAACCGAGTATTCCTCTTTGTCTTTGACAGAGGACATTCGATCTGCACAGTCAATCAACTACCCTCCACTCGAGTTTCGTAGCCTTGAGCAGTATATCCGCTGGAATCACGAGACAACCGTTTATCACCTCGAAGCTATCCGACGGGAGCTTAGAGAAGCCCGGGCACGAGAGAAGCGCCTACAAGTCTTCTCCTTCGCGACCTTCGCTCTCTCTCTCTATTTGACTTTTAGATAGAAAGGGAAATAGGTTGTCATTGTCGTCATATAGATAGAATCTATAGTAAAGCGATACGGCAACTCTATTCCCACAAAAGAAAATTCTTTGTGACTGACTCGGGAGAAGGATAAGGATCGATTGGATCTCTATTCTTCTCCCGATCCCGAGAGGGTCTATTCAAATCAAATGACTATGCATTTCATCTTGTATTTGTATTTAAACAAATCAAAGGCATTCTATGAAAAAGAAAAAACGGTGGTTCAATTCGAGGTTGTTTAATGGGGGGTTAGAGCACAGGTGTGGGCTAAGTAAATCAATGGATAATAGTTGGGGCTATAGTGACGGCGCCAGTTCGGATATTGAAGATTCCTCGGATTTTGCTATTGAGAAACTTCGGCGTCCTGAAGTCAGTTCCATTTCAAACGGTAGTGAAAATTACAGTGACGTTGGAAGTCACGGTCTAAATAATAGTGGTATCCAAAGTTCCACTAGCACAAATGGAAGTGATTACAGCGAGGATTCTATCGATTCTAGCGATCCCTGTCGTAAATACAGGGATTTGTGGGTTCAATGCGAAAATGAAAAGTGTATTGGATTAAATTATAAGAAATTTTTGAAGGAAAGACTGAATATTTGTGAACACTGTGGAGAACATTTGAAAATGAGTAGTTCCGAAAGAATCGAACTTTCGATTGATCCGGGCACTTGGGATCCTATGGATGAAGACATGGCTTTAGACCCCGTTATCTTTGGATTTCTGTCAGATTCCTGGGAGCAGTTCGAGTGGCTGTTCAAGTTGTTCGAGGAGGGGTTAGAGGAGCTGATAAAGCTGTTAGAGGAGCTGTTCGAGGAGCTATCAGAGGAGCTGTCAGAGGAGAGGTTAGAATTAAGGGAGTTAGTGTTCGAGGCGTTAGAGTTAGAGGAGGAGGAGGCGTTAGTGGGAGAAGCGTGGTCAGAGTTAGCGTTCTCCGCGTTAAACAAGTGGTGGTTTGAGTTAGTGGTATTCGCTTTAACGGAGCCAGAGGAGCTGGAGCCAGACGAGCTGTTAGAGAAGCGGTTAAGGATAAGGAAGGCCTTCCAGGAGGAGTTAGAGAAGGCCTTCCAGGAGCAGTTAGAGAAGGGGTTCGATAAGGCCTTCCAGGAGGAGTTAGAGAAGGCCTTCCAGGAGGAGTTCGATAAGGGGTTCGATAAGGCCTTCCAGGAGGAGTTAGAGAAGGCCTTCCAGGAGGAGTTCGATAAGGGGTTCGATAAGGCCGAGCAGTTAGATAAGGGGTTAACTAAGGCCTTCCAGGAGCAGTTAGAGAAGGGGTTCGATAAGGCCTTCCAGGAGGAGTTAGAGAAGGGGAAGGGGTTCGATAAGGCCTTCCAGGAGGAGTTAGAGAAGGCCTTCCAGGAGGAGTTCGATAAGGCCTTCCAGGAGGAGTTCGATGAGAGGTTAGAGAAGGAATTGGAGGAGCTGGAGCGAGACGAGGAGTTAGAGGCGCTGTTCAAGTTGTTCGAAGAGGAGCCTTCTTATGAAGACTATCTCCATTCTTATCAAATGGAAACAGGGTTAGCTGAGGCTGTTGAAACGGGCATAGGTGAAATATATGGTATTCCCGTAGCATTTGGGGTTATGGATTTTCGGTTTATAGGGGGCAGTATGGGATCCGTAGTAGGCGAGAAAATCACCCGTTTGATCGAGTATGCTACGAATGAATGTCTGCCTGTTATTATAGTGTGTGCTTCCGGAGGAGCGCGCATGCAAGAAGGAAGTTTGAGCTTGATTCAAATGGCTAAAATATCTTCCGCTTTATATCAATATCATTATCAATTAAAAGAAGATTCATTCTATATATCAATCCTGACATCTCCTACAACCGGTGGAGTGACCGCTAGTTTTGGTATGTTGGGAGATATCATTATTGCCGAACCCCATGCTTACATTGCATTTGCGGGTAAAAGGGTAATTGAAGAAACATTGAAGATAGAAGTACCCGAGGGTGTTCAAGTGGCTGAGTATTTATTTGAAAAGGGCTTATTGGACCTCATCGTAGAACGTAAGGATTTAAAGGATGTTCTGAGTGAGTTATTTGAGTTTCACGCAGACTTTCCCTTCAATCAAGATTCAATTAACTAGGGCATTCAATTCAGTTATTTTTTTTTTTTGCGAACAAGTTTTTAGTTAATTTCTTATTTCTGTTAATTTATGTTATGGGAATCTAATTCAAAATAAGAATAAGAAGAATGGAGTTTTCCTTGAGGGTTTTTGTAGAATAGAAAGAATCCGAAGTTTCGGATAATTCCTTTTTCCTACAGAGCCTTCTTTTTCTAACTAGATTCATGATTAGTAATCAGGAAGTCTCTTTCGACGGGATAAGGGAGTGAATTCTTCTTTCCGCTCTTTACTTGAATTCGATTGGAATAGAAGATAAACAAGAAAAAGAAACCATATATATCTCAGGTAGAAAGGTGAATCGGTACACTTTTTTCATTCTACATTCCTTGCACTTATTATATACTTATAATAGATATACTTATCATAAGATATCTTTCTAACAGGTAAAAATAAGAAATCGAGGTATTCATTTTATGACAACTTTCAACTTACCCTCTCTTTTTGTGCCTTTAGTGGGCCTTGTATTTCCGGCAATTGCAATGGCTTCTTTATCTCTTCATGTTCAAAAGAACAAGATTGTCTAGATCCGATGGAAGCAAATCCCATCGATTTCTTTCAAGACCTGCACTTGATCATAATATAGATTAGTGGAATATGGTACAAGATACGGCTTCCTCCGAACACATACATAAGAGCTCTTCTCTTTCTTATGTATGTGTAACCGTGAGATATGGATAAATGCATTCATTTCATTATAGCTAGTTAAAATGGAAAATCGATCCGCAGATGTCTGAAACCGAAACGCAAGGTATCTATATGTATGTAGATATCCATAGTGGGATCCTATGAAGCGGATGCTTTTTTTTTTTAGATCTTATCTAATCAATTGGATGAATGACCCCTAAAGGTTCACATCAGAATCGTGCTAGTTGATGAGAGTTACTTTGGGAACAAAAAAAGGAAAGTCAAAATTCATTTGGGTTATTCTACCAATTCCAATAAAAAGAAACTGGATCTAGTATGAACGGGCGATCAGAACGTATATGGATAGAACTTAGAGCGGGGTCTCGAAAAACTAGTAATTTCTGCTGGGCCTGTATCCTTCTTTTAGGTTCATTAGGATTCTTATTGGTTGGAACTTCTAGTTATCTTGGTCGGAATCTGATATCCTTATTTCCATCTCAGCAAATCTTTTTTTTTCCCCAAGGGCTCGTGATGTCTTTCTATGGGATCGCGGGTCTTTTCATTAGCACCTATTTGTGGTGCACAATTTCGTGGAATGTAGGTAGTGGTTATGATCGATTCGATAGAAAAGAAGGAATAGTGTGTATTTTTCGTTGGGGATTTCCTGGAAAAAATCGTCGTATCCTCCTTCGATTCCTTATGAGAGATATCCAGTCGATTAGAATCGAGATTAAAGAGGGTCTTTTTCCTCGTCGTGTCCTTTATATGGAAATTAGAGGACAGGGCGCCGTTCCTTTGACTCATAGTGATGAGAATTTGACTCCAAGAGAAATGGAACAAAAAGCTGCTGAATTGGCCTATTTCTTGCGCATACCGATTGAAGTATTTTGAAATGAACTGAACTCCGCATTGGGAAAGGCACTCAGAAATCCTCTTTTTTTTTCTATTTTATTTATTTTCACTGAAGCTTGTTCAGAACGCTCATTCGAGGAAAAAGAGATGTATACCATATGGAACAACCAGAAAACTAAGTGGTTTTTGTCCACCAAAACAAAACGATTTTTTATCTGTATGGAAAGAAACGCAATTCTTTCCTACTAATTAACAAAAGCAACAAATCGAATCTAATAAGTCTAGATTCATCACATGTATCAGAACATTTCAGAATACATAATTCATCTTTTTGGTTCCGATATTTTGGATTGATATATTCCATACTGAACTGATGGATCATATATTTTCAATGACCTCTCTTTTCTTTTGTCACTTGGTGTTTCTTTTCCCTTCTTTTGTTTTGCTCCTTGATTCTCAACTGATTGGATCTCTTATAACTAGAATCATCCCATTTTTCTCTGGTTTTGCCACTCATTTTTGATTTCATCATCACATCCATATTTTTCATAAATTTCCCTCAACTATTTCTGCCTATGCTTAGCCAGCGAAACTTTTCGAAATAATGGATCTAAGCTAAGGGTTTTCTTTCGTCTCGAAGTCCGAATAGTATTTATGACTTGAGGTGGTTCTTTCGGGCATTCATCGAAAGGATGCAATTGCTTCGAATTTGACCAATTGAGGTATCTGGAAACAATCTTTTTTTTATTTCTTCATTCCACTTCGACGCGGAACCTTATCCTATTTCTCTATTCAAGGACAAACATAAAAAAAAAGGGGGGGGTCAATTTATAAATTAGGTATAGGTTCGATACCTTGTTATAGAACTGATATTTCATAGAAATATCAGATTGGATAGATTCGACGAATGAGATGGTTTCATTAGCAATTCACAGATTGAAAATGCCACAAAAGAAAGCATTCACTACTCTCCCATATCTTGCATCTATAGTCTTTTTACCCTGGTGGATCTATCTCTTAGTTCAAAAAAGTCTGGAATCTTGGGTTACAAATTGGTGGAATACTAGACAATCCGAAACTTTCTTGAATAATATTCAAGAAAAGAATGTTCTAGAAAAATTCATAGAATTAGAGGAACTATTCCTTTTGGACGAAATGATAAAGGAGTACCCGGAGACACATATACAAAAGCTTCGTATAGGAATCCACAAAGAAACGATACAATTGGTCAAAATGCACAATGAGGATCATATCCATAGCATTTTGAACTTCGCAACAAATATAATATGTTTCGCTATTCTAAGCGGCTATTCTATTCTGGGTAATAATGAAGAACTTGTCATTCTGAATTCTTGGGTTCAGGAATTCCTCTATAACTTAAGCGACACAATCAAAGCCTTTTCTATTATTTTATTAACCGATTTATGTATCGGATTCCACTCGCCCCATGGGTGGGAACTAATGATTGGCTCTGTCTACAAAGATTTTGGATTTGATCATAACGATCAAATTATATCTGTTCTTGTTTCCACTTTTCCAGTCATTCTAGATACAATTTTGAAATATTGGATCTTCCATTATTTAAATAGCGTATCTCCGTCACTTGTAGTGATTTATCATTCAATGAATGACTAAAGAACAATACACTGATATTAACCCAATCATAATGTTTGTTACTTCCTACAGAAACAAACCATTCAAAATCTTACTAACTTTTTCTATTTCTACCCATCCAGGGGAATCCTCCTATATTCCAGTAAAATGATTCCAGTACAATAACAATAGCAGAATCGTAGATAGGGAACTATACTAGCAACCTACCCAATCTATTGTAGAAATTCTCGTGCTCAATGATTGGACCATGCAAAATAGAAATACCCTTTCTTGGATAAAGGAACAGATGACTCGATCCATTTCTGTATCTATCATGATATATGTAATAACTCAGACATCTACTTCATATGCATATCCCATTTTTGCGCAGCAGGGCTATGAAAATCCACGAGAAGCGACTGGGCGTATTGTATGCGCCAATTGCCATTTAGCGAATAAGCCCGTGGATATTGAGGTTCCGCAAGCGGTACTCCCTGATACTGTATTTGAAGCAGTTGTTAGAATCCCTTATGATATGCAACTGAAACAAGTTCTTGCTAATGGGAAAAAGGGGTCTTTGAATGTGGGGGCTGTTCTTATTCTACCTGAGGGATTCGAATTAGCTCCCCTCGATCGTATTTCTCCCGACATGAAAGAAAAGATGGGCAATCTGTCTTTTCAGAGTTATCGCCCCACTAAAAAAAATATTCTTGTGATAGGTCCTGTTCCTGGTCAGAAATATAGTGAAATCACCTTTCCTATCCTTTCCCCCGATCCCACGACTAAAAAAGACGTTCACTTCTTAAAATATCCTATATATGTAGGCGGGAACAGGGGAAGAGGTCAGATTTATCCCGATGGGAGCAAGAGTAACAATACAGTCTATAATGCTACAGCTGCAGGTATAGTAAGCAAAATCATACGTAAAGAAAAGGGGGGATATGAAATAACCATAGTGAATGCATCGGATGGACACCAAGAGGTTGATATTATACCTCCAGGACTAGAACTTCTTGTTTCAGAAGCTGAATCCGTCAAGCTTGATCAACCATTAACAAGTAATCCGAATGTGGGTGGGTTTGGTCAGGGAGACGCAGAAATAGTACTTCAAGATCCATCCCGTGTCCAAGGCCTTTTATTCTTCTTGGCCTCTGTTATTCTGGCACAAATCTTTTTGGTTCTTAAAAAGAAACAGTTTGAGAAGGTTCAATTGTCCCAAATGAATTTTTAGAGGCACAACATAAAACATAAAGTTCGTAAACAGAGCCAATTTCTTGTTGATCGATGCAATTATTGTATGGTAAAAAATAAAAAAGAGAAGCCTTTTTCTTTTTTTATACTATTTTTCTTAGAGATGCCGGGAAGTACTTGTATTCCCCTGCTAGAAAGAAATAAGAAACGAGTATGTATATTGTGAATAAGACTATTTGCCTTGAACCTGACTCCCCCCTTTCAATCCAAATGGGGGGTGTTACTATCTCACTATTGTCAAATTGTAAATCCCATTAAATACCTCAAAGGTTTTCTAGTCTACTAGAAAAAAGGAAAAGAAATCATAGATATAAGTAGGGGGAGAGTCTAAAGCAAGGGATAAATAAAAGGAACAATGGATTCTAGGAGGGATTACTTGTCTTTCTAAGCTTCGCCACAAGAAAAGGAAAAAGGAATTTGCAACCTTTTTGGCGAAAGACTAAGGATTCTTGATCCCCTTCGTCAAAGAGTGCTATTTTTCGATTTTTTCTAGGTTTATTGGAACTACTTTGTTTAGATTTCTAAGAAGTAGTGGGCAAGCAAAAAAAAAAGGGGGGGGGGTGAAGTAACTCCGTTAGTAAATAGAACTTCTTCAAGGAACTTATCAAAGAGTCAAAAAGGG